ACTCTCGTCGACAGTCAGACACAGCTCATCTTGCTGCTCCCCCCGGGACACCTACTGAATCGGAGACTTTCCAATCCCCTTACTCCATAGGGCCTCCGCAGCATTACTTCTATGATCTTAGGAGCACTCCCACGCCCGACATAGACAGTTTTACCCCACGACAGCGGAAGCAGATTCAGAGGTTGAATCTGTCTTGTCATATCTCTTCCTCCTCTGTTACAGGTATTTGATCCCCTTTACGCTTACAACATAGGGGGATGCTTACTTTCTTCGGGTGCATCGAAGAATATAATATGACTGGTCATTCTTCACTTCTTTCTTCTCTTTGTTCTCCATCTAAGTTCCTTATTGTTTAAACTGCAAACTCCGAACAATTCCCTCTAGCCAGTCTTGGTACTCTCTCTCGTTATCATCGGATATGTTCTGCTCTTTTTCATCTTCGCGCTCTCTCAGTGAATCTTCTTTCCGGCTTGAAAAAAAAATGCTTATATTCACTTCTCTCCTACCTCCGGTCTTGAACAGGATCATGCGATAGGCCCTTAAGGGGATTGGGAAGGACCGTAGAGTTGTCAAGCTCTCTTTTTTGGATAAACTTCGTTTACCTCAGTCTTTTGCCTTTTCTGCTGTGTTTGGTGTTGTTCCCTCCCCCTTTTTGTTGTGGCATCGTAGATTAGGACATGTCTGCAGCCCAAGGCTTAGATATTTCATTTCTACGGGTCTGTACCTAACATTGAGATTTCTACTTATATGGTTGCGGGGCCCTTCCTTTTTAAAATAAGCTCTTTCTACTTCTCCTTTTGATCTTGTGTCCGAAGTCCATCCTGCCCCTCTGTTATCGAAAGGAGGATCATCCGTATATGTTATTTTTGACAGAACAATGAAAAAATAAAAATAAAAAGGTTTCTGTTCGGGGTGAATATATCTCCGCTGCCTTCCTAACTCTGCTTGCTTCAACTCACTTCACTTACAAAGCGCTTTCCCAACGATCCTGCCCCCACACTCCTCAGCAGAATGGAGTTACCGAGCGGAAGCATCGCCATATATTGGAGACAGCTCGCTCTCTCTTGCTCCCAGCTTCTGTCCCTAGTTTATTTGGGGCTGAAGCTGTTCTGACTGCCGTATGTTTTTTGAACCGAATACCTTCCTTTGGTCTGTCTCTTTTTGAGAGAAGATTGTCTGCCCCTATGAAGAGCTTCGAGTCTATCGGGAGAGGATGTGGTGGTAACCCCCGCGGCTTCGTCTAGAGCCGGGCGTCAAGCCGTGTAGGAAGACTCGCCCTAGCCACTATAGCGACCCCTGAGAAGCACCCTCCTCCGTCCACTTCCCCTTTTCCGTGTGCCCAAAAGCCCGCCCGTCCGGTTTATGAGCCCCTTTCCGATTCCCTCACCCAATCTCATGAGAACCAAGCCCAGCAGGCCCCGCCTTAACCTGCCCCCAGACAGCCAGCCCTCACCAGGCTGCTGGCATTGCTAAATGCTCCGCCACGAAGCAAGCTCTCCCGATCCCGAATACGACAGATGCGGAAGTGGCTAAAGAAGTCGGAGGAAGAAAGTAGTTGGGCAATTGTATGCCCGAGGGTACATTATTAGTATTCTGAGAATTGGCAACATTGATAGGGGTCGGAATACACTTTTTTAGATGTAGCTATACTAAAGTAAGTAGTCGGCCTAACGTTCGGTTCCCGTAACCAAGTTTTTCTTTCTCACTCCTTATGTTATGTACTTTTTCTTACTTAATCCATACTTTTTTACTGTTTCTGAAGTGTGGGGCAAAGGGTGCCCTCTACTTCTACTTCTAACTAAAGGCTAACCGCAGGCATTGCAAGCAAATAAGGAGCCCCCGCCCGTTTGAGTCGTTGCGAGCCGGAAAGCGTACCGGCAGTTTGAGTCGCGAAGGGGCCGCTTGCTTAATTAATTATTATTATAATTGATAATAGATATATAATTATATCTATAAAATCTATAAACTAATAAAATAGTTTTTTTTTATCCAATTGTTCATTCCTGGGAAGAGGAAGAAGCAGATAGAGCAAAGGCCTCCTCTTTATTTCCGTCCGCTCTTCCCGAAGTGAGCGAATTGCATGTATAGATCCGTAGGGGCTTATAGTTTAATTGGTTGAAACGTACCGCTCATAACGGTTATATTGTAGGTTCGAGCCCTACTAAGCCTACCACCCCCTTCTCTTCACCCGATACAAGACAGTCGAAGTCCTCGCCCCCCTGCGGATCTCAATCTAGCGACGGCACCTGGAACCACACCGCTGCCGCTGCCCTTCGGGCACGCCTCCTACGCTTACCACTCACCTACGCTCTTGCAGCATGCCCCCTTCGGGCAATACGGCTTTCGTAAGTAATACGCGAAGCGGCTGAGCGATAGCTCTCTTCGATCGCTATATTCTTGCGATAGCGAAGGCGTGGTTCATCCTCTAAGAGAGAGTAGATGCGGATCGAAGATCTTCGCGAGACGGCCCAAGCGAAGATCGGCACTCGAAGGCTTGAGGAGCAGCCGGGAAGCCGTGGAGACGGCGGACTCGCCAGTCAGGCACACCCTGAGGCTGACTACAGCAGACCGGGAGGTTACAATTCCCGTTTTCCAGTTTCAATTTCCGGGAGTGCAGACGGTGGATCAGGTGTGAACATTCAACCTACAGGCTTCTTAGCCAAAATAAAAACAACAAAAAAAGATGCACGGTTTGGTACCTTTAGGATAAGTGGGGGAAAAGTATAATTTGAATCTCTTCAAAGCTCCGCTTTTCGTTCATCGGTACACTCAGACCTAGAAGAGAATACCCAGGTGGGTTTAGGAGAGTTCATCTGGTTCTGAATTTGAACCTGTATCCCCCCCAACCCAGTGAACTACCATTGTTCGATCGTGACTTTGTTAACCCGGTTCACCACGAAAGGGCTACATCCGGGGTAGAGATCACCAACTCAAATCAAAGAAGATAAGGGATTTCCTTTCATTGACAAAGACTTCCTGCGGCTTCTTTGTGATCAAGGATCGCCATCAATCACTCTTTGTCCCGAGCTAACTCTCTAGATGTTACCGGTTTCGGTGGAGAAGAAAGAAGGGCCGGGGGCGTTGCAGAGACTTACGTATCTCAAAAGTATAAAAATTCACGTAGTCCAGCTTTCATATACATAGCCTATGTTGGGCTAACTTTCATATAGTAAAATAGTAAAGTAAAAGGTAAAGAGGTGGTGGTATCACACCCTTAACCAAATAGGGACTAAAGAGAGTATCCTTTTGGCTTTTGCTCTCCGGACCATAGCAAACTTATTCAGAAAAAGGATTAAAAATGACTAATTATTTAATTCCTCCCCGACCCGAGGAACGAACGAAAAGGAACGCATTGTACGTCCACCCTTGTGGAATTAGAAGACGGGGGATGTACTCCATCTATACGATGCGGGCTCACTGACGAGGGGGAAAATAAGAGTATTCTACTTTTTGGGCGTGGTTGTAATTCACTGTTTAAGCACCTCCCTAATGACATGCCCTTCCTTTTTTCGCTCGTTGTGTTGTAACAAGATGAGCAACTAAGCCACCCGAAGCATAGTCATCATCCGATTCCTACCTTTCTATAGAATCTTTCTGGGAGAAGAAGAAGCAAAAGCCTAAACAAGGTTCTTGCTTTGAGTCGCCAAATGCTTGATTGATTGATAAGATGGGGCTTCCATTCAAAGAGAATAAGGGTTTCCCGATGTACTTTTATCTTGGCAAGACTCCAAGCGCGCTAAAGATTGAAGCATCTGAGGCGAGCTAACGTCTTTCCCACACGAAAAGGATGCCCTTTCTTTTTAGTAATTGGATTTTTGATTTTATCCCCTGATGTAATCAAAGACTTTATCGGGGCGAGGTTGCTCACCGTAGGGAAAGTGAAACTCCCTTACTCTAACAAGTAAGAAAGTAAACTCCCTCTCCTAGGAATCATTTCAATAAGAAGGACATTCATGACCTATAGAATAGATACGACGGTTAACCTCACCGCTTTGCTGCTTAGGGGAAAGTCTTCCGATCATTGGATAACCCTGTGTTTCTTCAGAATTATGACGAATATTAACTTGATTAACCTTAATGGATATGGATTTGATTATGTTGAAATGATCTCCTTTCACCGTGGGAGACTTTCGAGTAATGTAATCTTTACCATTCCATTATTAACCCTCGGGACTACCCGGTTGTTGAATCTCGTGCAAGTTAGGTTGTGGTTGTATTGGCTGCAAGCGGAACGTAGGCGCTTTAGGTGTGTGTTGACCATGCACTCTCGCGTCATGTAATGTCGTATGTATGATAGAGGTGGTGTGGTGATTGACCTCAATGCTAATGGTTATCCCCAAGGTGAATGAGGCTATGATTGTACCCGGATAGAGATGATGGTCTTCCTCTGATGTCTCCAAGCCGGCCAGATAGGCGAAGCAGCCAGTAGCAGTCTGTTCTCGCCTATCGATAGATAGCCAAGCTCAAACCATTTGAAACTTAATTGCGACTTTCTTCTTGTTATTGATAGAGTGGTATTCTCCGCCCAGGTGGAAGAGAGAAGGAAAAAGAGCACAAAGGATTTACAAGTCTAATGGGAGAAGAATGGCTGACACGTTGACTGCCTTCGAGACTATAAAATATAACCTGGGCAACCGAAAGGCGCTAGACGGACTAACGGCAAGCGAGATAAAGAAAGCTGCTGGCCGTTGCTTATTTACTTTTAGTAAGACTAAGCAAAATTCGATGCATGGTTGCTTACAAGAGCTTCTATCTGTTCTTTGCTGGAGGAAACTTCTATCTGGCCTCTGTACGCTACTTTCAATCAGAAAAAAAAGGAAAATGGAGAAAGAAGTTGTCCCCTCTTCTCTGGTAACCCGCCACCGCATATGTAGAAAAAGAGGGGGCGGGGAAGGAGGAACAACCGTTTTACTTTGGCACATGAGGTGGCGGGTTTGGCTAGGTAACATAATGGAAATGTATCGGACTGCAAATCCTGGAATGACGGTTCGACCCCGTCCTTGGCCTCTGGGAGTGGCGAACAGCACGGAACTTTAATTAATCAAATGGCATAAGGGGGCTTTCCTTTGTTAGAAATCCACAGACAACATTCTGGAACTTCCAAACCAAAGAAATGCAACATGAGAAGGAGCTTTTTACGTTACGCTTCAATAGAATGAATTAGGTTAAGGGTAGAATACGCCCTATGGTCGATCGAAGGTCCTGTGCCACTTGAACTCAAATCTATCTTACCTTCAATCCATCTTTGTCTAGCCGGCTCATAACAAAATGTTAGACCGGGCTGACACAACCGAATTGGTTGAGGAAAAGCAAACCCCAGCGACCAAGCACTCCTGCCCCAAAAAGCGGAGACCGAACAGCCGTCAGGTTGTCGAGGACACGTCTGAAGAGGAGGCGGGCGCCCTCTAAGTTTACCACCCTACCCACTAATGGACTATGGGGGGCAGGCAGGCGAACGGGAAGCGACCGAGAACCCGAACCCCTTGACTGACTGACCCCTTCATACTCGAGGGTCGGGGATGGATGGAACCAATCAGAAGTGCAAATCGCGCAAGCGAAGCGACCGCACCGAAACGACTCGGACTCGTGTCGGAGGAGTTTTGAGCGTGAGCTACCACTCATGCAGCGGCAAGGACCCGCAGCTCTCGAGGGGGCCACCAACCGCCCGAATCGCTCCTTTACTCAATGGATAGCGCTTATCCTCTTTCAATCAACAAAATAGGAAATGGGGGAGAAAGAAAAGAAAGAGAGAAAGAGGTCTTTATTGAAGAGGCTTTGCACCTGAAATAGGACTAATGAAGATCCAGAAGAATGGGTCTGGGCTTTCGAAAAGATGAAGATGCAAAGGGTAAAGAAAAAAAGTTTTATGAACAACCAACCAGGATTATAGCTCGCCCACTTAGAGCAGATGGAGATTCTCGGACGGGGAAAAGAGGGACTCGACATCTATTAAACAACACCAAGAACAAAGCCATACCATGCCCTCGGGAGAAACAAGAAGCATGGCATGAGATTCGCGGCGGAAAAAATTCCGATAGCGAATTACGGATGGAGGGCCGCACAAAATAAATGTTGAATCAACAATCATCGAGAGGTTCTGAAAGAAAGCGAGATCGAGACCAGCACCTTGTATAGGTTGGGGAAAAGCCCCTTGTATAGGGTTCCAAACCTATGCTTCTTCAAATATTCCATAAATAAAGGTAGGTTCTGAAAGAAAGCGAGAAACTTGACTTTGAGAAAGAAGGGGGCGCGCTAGCTTACTAATAATAAAGGACTTTTTCAGGAATCGATTCTATGATTGAATAGCAGAAGTGCTACTTAGTTGTAGAAAGTCGGAGAGACAGACAGAGAGGGGACTCTATCATACCTGCTAACTCCTAGGATGAGAAGTAGGTCCGGCAGGAATAGTTCCAGCCTTTGTTGCCCCTCGGTAGAGTGAGTCTACTTAGCGAACTGGCAGGACGCGGAGATCGATTGATCAATATGAATCTCGAGAGTGGATGGTTGACCGCCGCCCCCTTGTCCTGGAGGCTCTCCGGCCGGGGGCTATCGTAACCTTTTCTCCGTGACGAACCCGGGTGGAACGAGAGTCGGCTTCCTTAAATCCGTTGTTCCTCAGTAGCTCAGTGGTAGAGCGGTCGGCTGTTAACTGACTGGTCGTAGGTTCAAATCCTACTTGGGGAGAATTTCTAGTTATCGCTTTTATGACCTAGCGACCCTCCTTAGTTTCTAAACTCGCGGAATCGCGGGACATCAAAAGTGGGAAGTTTATTGTTGGTTTTTATTCCTAACTTTTTTATGGGTGAACTTGGTTCGTTCAATTCTTAGGGAGAAGAAGGATCCACTGGGAATGAATGGGAAGACTGGAGTAGTCTCTTCATTAGCCGGAAGGACCACCGAAGAACGAACAAAAAAAAGGTGACTGTTTAGAGATAGGATGGATATATGTAGTCCAATGGCTAAAGCTCTGCCAGCTTCTTGTAGACCGAACTCTCTTCTCTTTAGGCTCAGAGTGGTAGGATGGTTGAATTCTTCTTCGCGCAACGAAGTTCTTGGTAATTAAGAAGGGGGAAGGAAGATCCCCACTTATTTCATTCAGTGCCTGCGGTGAGGCGCGACCCACAACAAAGAAAAGGGGGAAGCTTGCTTGCTGTAGCCCTATTTTAGTAGACTAAGCTTGGTAAGCGTAAGCTATTTAAGTAGACTCGAGAAGGGTAGGCTCGCAGCTTCGCTCAGCGGAAGAGCCTTACTATTATATTAGTAAAGCGCTAGCGCCCAACCTATAGGCTTTGAAGGGATAGGGGAGGGGAAGAAAACACAAAGATGGTCACCCCTTTTAGGAACATGGCTCGTTCATTCACTTTCTCATGAACTCGCAGCTTCGCCAGAAGCGACGAAGGGGGGAAGCTGTCTACGAAGCTTTGCCCCTTGCTTTACAGAGATTGTTATGAACTGACTAAATGACTAGATTCTCCCGGAACGCTAGCTAAGCTAATAAATTGAGTTCCAAATCAATAAGCTTTTTGATTGATTCAGGGCCTTCTTAGAACCCATTGAGGGGGGCCTCGGCCCGGGAAGGGGAGAGTGGCCGAGTGGTCAAAAGCGACAGACTGTAAATCTGTTGAAGTTTTTCTACGTAGGTTCGAATCCTGCCTCTCCCATTGTAGACTTCAGAGAAGAGAAAGGAGGCATTCGCCAGCGTAGGCCGAGCGACGCTCTTTCTTTTTTTTGGCCGTGCCGTGAAGTTCAATTGTATCGTATGTTAGTTAGAGAGGTTGGGGAACTACTACGATCTATAGATTCCCCATCTATATTCAATCCCAACGAGAATAGAAGCGAGTAGCTTCCGGCTTGGCTTGTAGTCGTATTTAGCTTATGTAGTGGTCGGCCTTCCTACACGCACGCGCCCGCCAGAATGCCCCCTTGGTTCTGGACGAAGCCAAGTCGATACATACGATAGGCGAAGGCCGGGAACGCAAGTTTGATCGAGGCGCCAAAGGCACCGAAGGTGAAGAAAAGGCTTGGGATGGATTTAGGAGTCTTTGTGCGAGCCGTATGCGGTGAGAGTCGCACGTACGGTAACGAGGGGGGTTCGCGTCTATACGTGTAGTGTGGTGGTTGGGCCTACCCACCCTATTTGTTCCATGATCTATGGGTCTACTGGAGCTACCCACTTCGATCAATTAGCCAAAATTTTGACCGGATATGAAATCACTGGTGCTCGATCTAGTGGTATTTTTATGGGGATTCTATCTATCGCTGTAGGATTCCTATTCAAGATCACTGCAGTTCCTTTTCGGGCGGCTGTAGGACGGACGGCCGCCTATAGGTGGTAGGGTAGGGTGGGTGGTACCGCTCAGATTGCGGCCAATCTTCCTAACCGCGCGCGGGCCGGGCTTAGAGCGCGTGAAACTCATCACTACCTCGTAAGGGCGTTGAGACCATAGCATGTTACACGAAAGCGCCGCTTTCTCTGGAGTGTTGTCACACAGCTGCCCGCCTAGAAGAGCCACTCGCTCTGTAGTGTTGTCACACAAGATAAGCACGCCGCCCGCCTGCTGGCCGGGCGAATCGAAGTTATCTTCCGGTCAACTGTCCACCCAGTCAAGTGCAAAAAACACAGTATAATCACGCAACGCACGCTGCTGGTGTGCTTCCTGCCCGCGAGGAAAGAAAGAAGAGCAACAAGGTTTAGTTCAGATTTGACTGTTTGCAGCATGGGAGCGGATTACCCAAAAAATCCCTGGGAACAATGAAAAAAAAAGATATCTCGGTAACTAAAACTATAGGGGGCTGTATTGGCGAGATCCAACGGTGAACAGCTGCCCAAAAGAAAAACCGCCTGGAAGTCCGAGGACCTTTAGTACCGTACCCTACCCCCGAACCAGCAGCCTTCGCGCCAAGCAAGACCGCCCTTGTCCCTTTCCTTTCTCCATTCCGCCCCTGTTCCAATAGAGTCTAAGGCAAAGCAAAAGTGGTTCGTATGCCTACTTTACCTACTTGACGAAAGGGAACGAACTTTGTTTCGTTTCCAGATTTTGTATTGAACGCATGGGGACCTTCAAATCATGTTTGAGCCCATGTATGTTCAAACCGCCCTATTTTCATTTTAATAAGGCTGAATGCCCGCCAAGTTCAGATAAGGGAATGCTTTCCCCAACCATTAAAGGGACGGGAAGGAAACCGCTTTCGGAGATAGATATTTTATTTGTTTTTCATCGAAAACGAGGATGGCCTACGGTGCTATCTGAAGGGAACACGCTTTTTCGACCGCGGTAAGTATGATTGCCGGGCCCTCTCCTCGTTCCGCCCGCTGGCCTATTGGGATAGCAGCCTTAGGGCTTTGCCTGCCCTTTAAAAAAGGCTCGGCCCGGGAAAGCGCTGGCAACAACAGAAAGGAAGGGGTCCATGTAGCTGCTGCGCCCGCCCCCTTCTTAGTCAATGGGGCAGCAGGTTCGGCATCTACTAGAAAAGAAAGAATCCGCTTTCTTTCAGAACCTCTGCTAGGCAGCGTGTGGAATGGCCGAGAGCGGACCTTTTTGGATATATAATCCAAGTCGAGAGTGGAGTTACGGGAACAGCCGTCTGATGGAAAACAACTTTCACGTTCGGTTCAGAGAGCACTTTTTTCGTTGAGAATTCCTCGTTCCCTTTCGTGTGAATTCCCCTGCAACCAATTTAAAACTTGCGGGGCCCTATCTATTTATTCCCTCTCTCGAGCCCCGAAGAAAACCCCCTCCCCTTCGGACTCCACATCTCTTTTGACTCTATATATGTGGGCACCTGATATCTATGAGGGTTCACCCACCCCGGTTACAGCATTCCTTTCTATTGCGCCTAAAATTTCTATTTCTGCTAATATTTCACGCGTTTCTATTTATGGTTCCTATGGAGCTACATTGCAACAAATCTTCTTTTTCTGCAGCATTGCTTCTATGATCTTAGGAGCACTGGCCGCCATGGCCCAAACGAAAGTAAAAAGACCTCTAGCTCATAGTTCAATTGGACATGTAGGTTATATTCGTACAGGTTTATCATGTGGAACCATAGAAGGAATTCAATCACTACTAATTGGTATCTTTATTTATGCATTAATGACGATAGATGCATTCGCCATAGTTTTAGCATTACGTCAAACCCGTGTCAAATATATAGCGGATTTGGGCGCTTTAGCCAAAACGAATCCTATTTCGGCTATTACCTTCGCCATTACTATGTTCTCATATGCAGGAATACCCCCGTTAGCCGGCTTTTGTAGCAAATTCTATTTGTTCTTCGCCGCTTTGGGTTGTGGGGCTTACTTCCTAGCCCCAGTGGGAGTAGTGACTAGCGTTATAGGTCGTTGGGCGGCCGGAAGGTTGCCACGAGTAAGTCAGTTTGGGGGACCGAAGGCAGTTCTCCGTGCACCGGACACGTAGCTTATCGAATCCAGTTGCGACACGGATGGGAATGCATGCTACGAAAGATAGAGTCGAGTCTGATACATCAACCGTCTACTCAATATCCTTGTATGAGTCCACAATCACTACACGAGATGAACCTTGGTTTGGTGAATTGAAGTTGACCTTAGGTGTAATAGGGACTCCCAGTTACTGTGCGCGATCGTATACTGGGGTGCTCCCCGCCGGTTGTTGGAACGACGCGAGCCGGGCCGGGCCTCGATTCAGAAAGATGAAGGGCCAAAAAGTACAGTATAAATAGGGGGTTACAAATTCCCCATCTCATTGCGGGCGGAAAACGAATAGACATCTCGATGTGATACAGCCTTTTCTATTTTTTTTGGTAAAGAACGGCGAAGTCCATCCGAACCGTCCAATGAAGAATAAAGAGGAGAGCAAAGCGCCAATGGCACGCGAAGCGCATGCGGAACGGGCACGGAGAAAAAAAAGTGTGGAGGAGAAGCAGCCGAGCTCATTCCCTTCGCTTCCTGGGCCCAAAGCAGTGCAGTCTTTCCTGGCCAAATCAAGGATTTGGGGCTTCTTGCTACGCTACTTAATTATATAAAAAAATCCCTTTTTTCTTTTAGTAATATAGTAATATATATGAATAGAAAGATAGATTCATCCATCTATCCTATTTTTATAGAAATATCTAAAAAAGAATCGATTTCATTCAACGTTTGATTCAAAGAACAGCGCTTAGCCCCCCCGCTCATGAAACGGCTCTGCTGCAATGGATGGCAGAGGGTCCGTAGTACCCACAGCGCTGGAGTGATCCAGTAGCCGGGAAGGGGCCTAGAAGTGCCTACTACTACACCACACTACACTTGGCTCTACACATTTACAGAGCTAACCCCTGTCCGCGGAGCTAAGGGGGCTTCAATCCTTATTCCTTATCCCCCCCGGCCTTACTTATTCAGGGGAGAGAGTAGAGCCTCGAGAAGCACTGTTGAGAGGAAGGGCAGTTACACTGCTCCTCTTCATTCTCTACAGGGTTCCAACCCTTTCTTCAACATAGGTGACAACGAGCGGGGCAGAGATGGAAGAGATCGAACACGGGAATAAGAAGCAAGCTCGCCCTCCTTTTTTTGATAGAGGGGGATGGAGAAAGTGGACAAAACAGACTCGCATTCCTCATAGAACAAATACGGGAAAAGAATCATATTGAAAACGTTCCTAACCTCGTAGAGCCGTGTATTGTAAGTGATCCGAACCCGCCCGGAGCGAGCCTCCCATAGAGGCAAGTGAAGTTGGTGAGCCGTATGATGGGCAACTATCTCCTGCGGTTCGGAGAGGACTCAGCTGTTAGTTAGAACCCCCTTGGTTTCGGGGTGGACCCTTTCACTCTATTTTATTATATACGCGTCGCGAAAAGAATGTTTTTTGATACACCTAGGACATGGATTCTATATGAACCAATGGATCGTGACAAGTCGTTACTACTAGCAATGACTTCCTCTTTCATTACTTCATCCTTTCCATATCCCTCTCCCTTGTTCTCGGTTACTCATCAAATGGCACTCAGTTCATATCTTTAAGTTCGATCATTGACAAGGTTCAAAGAAAGGGTGGGCCATTGAAAAATAATAGATTCCAAACCACAATGCTAGCAGATGGCGGGCCTCCGCTTTTCTTTTCATTAAATAAACCGGCCAAATTAAGGCCTTGTTAAAAAGACAAAAAAGGGGGTGTCAGTTAGAAAGGTTCTTACAATGTTCGTTCAATCAAGCAGCATTCTTTGAAATTATTCCATCGAACGTTTTCCCCCGGAATAGCGACATGAACTAAATGTCCCCAAGGAACTTACTCCGAAAAGTCCTGACAAATGATGGTTGAGACGAGATTCGGCATTTTTAAACCACAAAACGCTCGGTTTCCATTTGGGTTGTAGGTGTAACCAACCCGCTATTAAGGATACGCTTCGCGTGGGCGCTCTATTATTGCCTCCTATTCCTGAGGGGGGGGTCGGGGTTGCGTGGCGATACCCGCGAAAAAGAAGGGACTAGTTGCTCTTTTGGGTGGGCCTTTCGTACTCAAGGGAGAATTATTGAGCGCACTCAAATCGGTTCAATATTCATGAAAAGCCGGGTTTGAAATGATCCATGTTACGGAACCAAGACAATCTATCTTACTAATAAAAAAAGAAAGGGTTAAGGGCCTTCAACGCCTATAAATAGAAGCTTCTTTCGGTCTCTCTTTGGCAAAGGGAACTTAGAAGTAGGCAAGAAAGAGCTTTGAGTAGCCATGGCTATCGCTAACAGACTTGCGATAATTGAGCAAAAAATACGTCAGGTGGAAAACGAGAAGCTCCAACGGGAGCAAACGCTGGGTGCGTTCTGGGAACATATGCCTGCTATCGATCCTATTATCATACGAGATCGTATGCTCTTTCTCCAGAACCAAATTCGCGCTCTCGAAAACAGGAAGGGGGCGCTGCTCCAAGAACGGGAGGGGCTCCTTGTGGAGGTTGCCATCCTCCGTGACCCACCCACTGGGGATGAGGAGACTGGAATAAATTAGCAAGTGCTTAGCTTAGCTCAGTTTCCAGCACTGTTCATTATTATGTTTAATTAAGTTCTATGTCTTTTGTTAACTTAATCTTAAGATTAAGTTAGTTAACTTTGTAGTAATGTTGTGTGGTTGAAAGTTGTCTATGTGTAAGCTTCCTATTGGATGTACTCCTATGTATAAAAACTGTAGTGCTGGAATGAATAAGAATTAAAATCTGCTCTGTTCTAGTCAAATTTCAGATTTAAATTCTTTGTGAAATCCGGTTTTTTTCCTTTCCATTCACTCGGATCTCTTCCGTTTCATCGATTTTGTCCGGATCCTCCTTTTCTTCCGAAAAAGGGGAAGGGGAAGGAGAGAGAGCAAAAGCGGTGCAATAGAAGATTCAAACCGCGGATCAAACCAAGTAGACGAAATAATAAGCCTTAATGACGAGAGATTCCCCGGTCCAAGCTTGAATGAAATCTTCTTGTGATGATAACCTCATAATAACATGTCTTGGATCGAGTAATTCAATACGAACTTCGCTGTTCATCATCCAGTGAGTGCGAATATGAGGTCTAGCAGAAGAAGAGGAGAGGTTCTGAAAGAAAGAAGGTAATATCAGTAGTGAGACTCGAGGGTACCATCAGGGGGGTTTACTAGCTCGACTGAACGGAACACTTGCCCCTGACCGCCGAGAGTTGGCCTGTGCCGCAGACTTCGTTCCATAGCTTTTAGCAGAGTGGGAAGCCCTGGGGAGTGAAATGAATTAAGTAGCTTATTTTTGCGTGTTGCATTAGAATCTTCTGGCTGCGCCTCCTAGGTATCGGTATTTGTTTTTTACTGAGATTGTATTCGACCCTAATGGCAAAAACCCGTAACTATCTTAATAGTAAGGAATCCCACAACTACATCATAATACAAAGGATCAGTTTCAATGGATCAATTTCTCCTTTCTTGCTTTTTTCTACATCTCTGACGTTGCTCCGGCTTGGGCTTGCCCGACCAGAATCATTAGGAGGTCTACTTGTGTTTGCCTGTGCCCCGGCTGGATGTACCGTTTGTAACCCAATTGGATACCTCTATTAAGATCTAGAAACATATGGATTTAGGATGAACCACGGAAAGGACATTTTAAAATGAGCAGCTTCATCTCCGGCATGCCAAAAGGCTCATCAATCACATGATCAATAAATCTATACCTGCCCAACCCTTTCTGTTCACCATATTCATCTAGGCAATCAGATTCCGCGATCAAGGTAAGGTTAAGAAGGACCATCCGATGCAACTAACTTGAAGGCTATTGAACCTAAATGGGAGGGACAGCCAATGAAGCAACAGACACCCGGCGGAACCTTTTTAGACATTCTTTTTTACGCACGTAAAATAATGAGGGGTTTGAATTGGGGCAACTAATAAATAGGTACATAGTAGCTCGCCCATTCGGGAGAGGATTCATTCAGTCTTCTTTATTTCATTTTTCATTTGAAATTTATTTCATAAAGGCCGGCTACTCATGAATTGATCCATTTCTTTCATAACCTATATTTTATGTATTCACTTGATTCTCATGGGCAAAAGTGAGTTACTCACTCTATAAGTCCCTCTTCCTAACGGTCAAGCGCCTCTCCTTCGGAACCTCTCCATTGGTTGAACAACGTCGTTACTCTATTTCCACCCGGGTATTCTCCTGGCAAGAGTATATCGCCCCATAAAAGGTTAGCTAGGCTACGTTCTGAAAATATTGGCATATTTCCTCTCTTTAGTCAGTATAGCAGCCTCGTTCCACCCGGAGAGTCGTAATTTCCAGTAACGTCCTTGTTCTGATTCGGAAGGATCTTTTTCAGGAACGGACTTTCTTTTGTAATCCAATCCACCAATGGGGAATCCAACAACAAGGAGGAAACTACTGTGGAATCAACTTCTGCTTTAACTTATCGGGAGAAAAGGGAGGATGCTCACTGTCACTGTCGGGCTTCTATGAGTGGCGCTTTCGATTGACTGCCTTCTTTCGATTCCTCTAGACGATCTTAAAGACCAGAGATCCTAGACCCAAGTAGACTATTTTAGGGACGAAAGAACAGAGCTTTTCTTTGGTTTCGTCAACAACAAGTCAAGTTGTTTTGAGAGTTCAAGTAAGGACAGGTTATATAAAATAGTCTTCTTCACGGCGATTGGTTGTTTTGTTGTCCAAGTCGAGTAGAGTAAGTTGCTGCTTTCATGGTGGCGAGTCACTATTACTTGTGGCTTGAGCCGGGAGGGGCTTTCCTGGTGATGGGTATGCGCCTGTTTCAAAGCTCGATCGACGGGAAGGGACCGAAGCGTACATACAAAGATAGCGCTAGTTGGAAGATAGGCAGGCTCCACGCAATGAAATTGTTTTTGAATCACTTTGCGCTTGAAGAACATAAACTTTTCGTTTCATTGATACCGAATGAGGCGATGCTAATCGTTTCATGTGGTATGGTTATACACCGTGGGAAGTAATGAAAATGCTTCGGCGGTCGGTCTCGGAAAGAGGAGCAGGTCTATTGTATAGAAGAAGCACAGCCGGTCCATGGCCGACCATTTCCCTGGACAGACTCGACAGAAAGCTAGCATTAGGTCTAAAGACGAGTTTACCGGAACCCGAGTCCTCCTCTTGGAATATCTCTGACATCGTTATTATTGATTTGAAAGTGGCAAAGAAGGACGTATTATAGGCCAGGCAGAAGCCCTGCGTCTCACACTTTGATGAGTGGAACCTCTTGTCCCCTCTAATCCGCTGTGTTATTAGCGTACGGGATCATTATGACTGGAGGAAGCCCATTCTCTTGTGAATGAAGCTGGTGCTCATTGTTCTCATAGTAAGAAGAGTCAACCAGGGAAAGTCCCATTAGAAAGTGCAAGGGGCACCGCAGATGACTTCCTTAGTCTAGTTCCGTGCTGTTCTCATTAAAATAAAAAAGAAGAATCGCAGGAAGAGCGGTTAAGCTCCGTCAAAACCTTTTAAGGGTAGCGCTGGCGTGAGGTCATTTCATTAGGTGAGGGTTCTCTTTCGTGTCATCAATGTGGGAAGAAGAAGATGATCAGATGAAGGGCATTGAGGATGACTTCCTTCTTCTGCTGTTGAGGTATATGTTGTTTTGGACGGGATAGGTGTAATGGTTTTAGAGGGGCTACGTAGTGCAGCTTGGCTTAGGGCGCAGCCAAGTCCAGTCATCCATCTATATCTATATACGCTATATCACAACGACTTCTATCTAAGAATTATTCAAACTCAACCTCTCTTTCCTCGGAACTTCAATTTCTGATCCCTCTAGCTAGGATGGTGGTCTACGATCATGAGAAGGACATAACAGAATAAAGTAGATGGTAGCTCTTGTTCCCGGGACTTCCTCTCCTAGTTGGGAGTTGGATATGAGGCATGTAGCCCCTTGTTAACTGTAGGGTTAGAGAAGAGTCATAATGGTTTAGATGGAGCAGCTATCTGGTAGTTCCTGTGAGTAAGCTAAGATTGCAGCTAGGGCAGAGCTGAGGATAGATAGAAAAGGCAAGGAACCCAGATGAGAATATGGATGTCTTTCGAGAATATGAAAAGTGAAACCTTTAGTCTGCAGCTTCCCTTCCTTTAAGTCTTTCTTCTAGTGGTTTTTATCCCTACGAGAACAAGCCATTTCTTTTCTGGGCAGAAGTCAGGTAGGAGGGCCAGCGCCCTTTATCTTCTAGCATTAATAAGACTTTGACTTCTTTGCTTAAGGAAAGGAATAAGGAGCAAACATGGCATGAGTCTTAACGTCTGCATCTATAAGGGTAGAGAAAGTATAGGAATAAGGAAAGCATTATAACAAATAAGATTTCACAAGGTGAGGCTGGGACGAGAGACAATCCATAGAGCTATGATTCTTTTGTGACTTCCACCTTTCGAGCTAAGAGCACCGTCTTCTTCATCTGCACCTTCAATCTGGCACGACCGCCTTCCAGTAGACAGTGGAGGGATGAATTCTTCTCAAGGTATTCTCATTGCTTTGCTACTGGATATTTTATTTATTCATAAAGAATTTCCCTGGAACTGGGCTAAAGAGATAAGGAGAGAAGGAATGAAAAGAGAAATGAGTAAGCCACCCCGAGGGGGGAGACTCTCCTTCTCAGATTCAGATGCGGGATCTCCTCTGCAGTAGAAAAAGTATTTTCCAGTGAAGCACTCCGATCTTTGAAGGCTTTCCGGAATAAGCGATGCTAGAAGGGCTCTGCCCAAGGCGATGTTCACAAGGATTCTTCTTCTTGAAGAAGTTTAATTTGGTTGTCAAGATTTTTAAAAATTAGAATCCAGATCGTAACGCTGATCTTTCCCAAAGGCATTTTTTCCTATTACATCTTTGGCCGCCTTTCGTGTGAAATCGCTATCCTATATAGTTAAATCTATATCTACCCGAATCCCCCCTGTGTGATACCTTTTCACTTCAATCGGTGGAATGCTTCTCCCGGAAATGATATGAATTGGCTAAGAGAATATCTAGATAGCATAGACTTCCGAGCTGATAAAAGAAAAAGAATCTCTCTCATAATGAAGAGACAAGAAAACTTACTAGTTCTAGTTTATGAGGTTTGCAGGTTATTCAATCTTAGACTGCTCGGTCTGACTTTGACAGCGAGATTGGTCTTTCTTTGTCTGGCCTCGTATCTAATTTCAGATAAGTTTTTAATTTTTTTTTTATTATTTTGCACTAAGTTACTTAAGATATCTCAACACTATTAGTTAGTTAGAAGAAGCAGCGCCTTGTTTGGTCGGAAGGTGCATGTAGCGCGAGTCATTTCTTTCTTTTGTGGAAAGGCTGAGACCGGTATTGCATTTCTAGCATGAGCATGCACGCATGCTTACTTATGCAAAGAATACAAAAGCTTGTGAAGCTATTCCTATTAGCAGCGAAGCCTTGAATTCTTCCTAACGCGTTTATGAGTACAGCCTGAGTCGACCTGCCTTTCTGGCTACTGGTATGTAGGTCTATCTTAGTACGTCCAGGGTGCTTTTTAGTAGCAAGTCATGGGTTGAAAGGTGTTATATGAATGAGTTCCGCGACTTACACCGGCACCGGGCCTGCGAGCTTGCCCATAGCTCGCGCATTGAAGGTCTATTGTTGCATTCGTGGTGGTAGTTGAAGGAGCCCATACATGAGCGGAAACTTCGATATTCAACGACTAACGATAGCTTATACGCTCGACGAACCCTTAACTAACTAACTCCACCATATTCGAACGTGCACAAACCTCTGTAAAATAGAAGGCTTACCACTGTGCTATATTCGAAGTAAGTTGACATCGAAAGTGAATCCTTTTCGATTTCGGCTCCTCATAGGGAAACGATACAGATAGGAATAAGGGTAGGATGACTAATCACTTAGATTCCTCAACTAACCCTCACAACCATTTCTATCTGGACTCGGGCCCATCTGCACGCCCATATCTTATCTGGTCGACATCCTTTTTGTCCAGAGAACACCGAACATCGAGGCGAGGTGCGTTCCGTCTAGGTTTAAATAAAAAGAATCCAGCTCGGAGACATAACCGGAAACTAGAATATAAAACTATGGAATCCATCAATTCCTACCTTTTATGTTCTCAGAAAAGAAAATGCCGCGAATAGTCTCCTCGGGGACTTGGGCGGGTCGCGGTTCAAGGGCTAAATAGCGCCAGTGGGAGCCCGAAACGACGTTTTAGGGAATTCCAGAAGGGTAGAGCACGAACCCTTCTTCAAACGGACCTTCATTCTATGATTAGATTCGCAACCAGGGAACCTAAAGAGGCGGGTAAGGGTGGACCGAACTAGCGCTCGTTTAGGATGATTTCGCAATTCTAGCCGATTGTTCTCGAGTCCGCGCGATGAAGCAGCATCCTCGAGCTCGAGAACCCCTGTCTAATATGTTCCAAACCCATAATATAAAAAAGTCTAGTCAGAGGGCTAAAGCAGACTGGGGCCAATTACTCGAGAGTGGGGCTAAGAAAAAAAATTGGTTGTAACTAAAGTCCTTCTTTAACTGAACTGGTCATTTAGGCAAATTGTTCATAAAAAAATGTCCTCACACCTCCAAATGAGCTTCCTTCAACGCCAAGTAAGTCGAACGGAAACCCAGGTCAATTATGTACCGACGCATCAGGCCGGAAGAGCTTCTGCTCAGGAAAGCTAGAGATTGGTGAATTGGTACCCGTTAGTTTCCCTCGTCAAGGGAAGTACCCAATTCCCCGACATCTACGAATAGATAAAAGCCTGGCTTTACCACGACGTGGATTCGAACCACCCAAGAGACTTTCCATTCACTTAGAATGCTGCGGATATCTCGACCATTTTCACCATACAAACAGGCATTCCTATGAGGATAGCTATTGGGAAAGTACTTCTCAAGGTTTCCCTTAATCAGAGATTGACTTGAGGGGACTCTCCCTGACATTTGTTCTTCAATCCAAGGGGATCAAACTGTTGCTCTAGTTGCTGAATCCCTTTCCCTTGAAAGAGGGCATTCTATTCCGAAAGTGCCACAACCAGCTTTCTTACTTACTATTGATTCAATGGCATTTTCTTCTTTTTTTGCCTAATCAGTGAAATCCGGTTGCCCAATTCTCCCCTCGCAGCTTGCATTAGTTGTCCTTCAAACAGTTCCTTCTCGAGCAGTAACAGCGGATTCGATAGCACATTGTGCAATTCCTCATCCGCATAGGGCATTCCCGCCACAAATACCGTAACCGTCCTGAACCTTTACCCTGCTCTTCCCCCTTCTTTCTATAGCATTGTTGAACCCCAGAGAACCCAACCCTGGGCCCCTTCTACTACGCAGCAGCAACACAACCGCGCCATCAAACACGCAGTTGAATAGAAGCTGGGGCTGGAGCAGGCTCAATCTGCAATTCGCTCTTCCGGCTATCATATAACTTACTATCCTTTTGCCCTCTGAAACGGAAATATCAAAAAGACAATCCTCATTGCTTCTTCTGCCGCGCATATCGATCTTTATATTCGAAGCCATAGTCATGGCCTTTCATAACCATTCCTCAATCATCCTTTCCCGCTATCTCTTAAAAATCCTATTAGGCTTTCTA